CCCTATTATTTATTAGTGAACAATAATTGAATAATTCCTTCATAGAGATAGAGGACATAATTCACATGGATATAGTAAATCTCGCTTGGGCTGCTTTAATGGTAGTCTTTACGTTTTCCCTTTCACTAGTAGTATGGGGAAGGAGTGGACTCTAGAAGTACTACTAATTGAGTTTAGGAACTAAACAGTATCACTTGTTTTTATAGATCGTTCGCCAAAGTTTTTTTTATTTTAAATTTCACTATTTCAATTTAAAATTTTATTTTTAAATTGAAATAGAAATGAAAAATATCTTCATTTCGAAATTCTCTTGGATTTTAGTTGAGTAATGTATTCTATGAATAATACTCTTTCAATCAAAGAAATATTTCAATTATTTCCGTGTTCGTATTTTGAAAGTAAAAAAAGTAAAAGGAATACAAATGGTAGGAAATTTATTCCAACTGAATTCTTGAAATTTATTCCAACTGAATTCTTCATAAATTTTCTATTTCGATGAACTGACTCTTACCAAAGTTAGATATGGACCATGAGGAAGAACGGAACTTTTTTTTTTATTTTGTTTACCTCTTTACTGTTCAAAGATCAAAGAGAAAACTATTCGGTTATTCCATTACGTGGATACACATTGGGAAACAACATAGTAGTTGTCCAACGAGATACTGCACATCCTAAAATATTGTCTTGGGCGAGTCACATATTGCGCCGCTTGTTTTAGTTTTACTATTTTAGAAATTTTATTTATGTTTTGCTTGTTTTATTGAACCCATTTCATATCATGGTTCAAACGTTAAAAGTCGACGGGTTTTACTAATCCTTTTCGAAATCCGAAGAAGTCATTGATTCTTTCGATCGGGATTCATATTGAAAATAATCAGAAATCTAGGAATTCGAATCGTAAAAGTAGCTTTCGATTATTTCAAATTAATTTAATTGAAATCAACACAAATTAAATACAAATAGATAAAGTAAAGAAATAGAATTGGGTAAAGAAATAGAATTGGGATACTATATAATATACATTATCACTATATATATTATATATACGTAATTAATTATATATACGTAATTAAATCGATTTCTATATATAGAAAAGGAATATGATGATACTATTGTAGATTGATCTATATTAATCTATATTAAATTAACCCGCATTACAATACAACTTTATACACTACAATAACAATACTAGATAGTATGGTAGAAAGAAATATCTGAATCTTTCTACCATACTATCGTATCTCATAGAATACGACTGATTCTAGTCTGCCCATTTCATTTAAGACGCGAAATTTTTATCCTTTTCTAATTTTTATCCTTTTCTTCTCTGCAATTATTGATAAGAAATAAAAAATCAAGTTTAATTCAAATTAATCACCTTGGCTGACTGTTTTTACGTATATTATAAGTAAAAAAGCAGTAGGAACTAGAATAAACAGTGCAGTAGCAATAAATGCGAGAATATTTACTTCCATAATCTCATTGTTTAATTTTTCTTTAATTCGCAATAACTCGGGAGTTAATCCCATAGAGATAATAAATCTTTCGCCTGTAAATTCAATGGGATGCATTACATCTCGATGATATCGAATCGGATCAATATCATGAATAACAATATCGGAGCTATCAAATCGATTCATCGTCAAGAATTGAATAGTATAACATAGGACGATCTTTTATCCATACTGAACTCAAAATTTGATTCCCGATACAATCAATAATTCCTTTATTTATTTATCATTCTTTTCCATTCTTTCTTTTCTATAACCTACCGCCCTCTTTGTACAATCATCTGATGAAGTATCATCTAACCGCCTTTCCACTTACCATTGGTTCGAAACAAACCCCAACAAACAATAGAAGCTCAATGAAAAAAAAGGAAGGAGCTAAGTTATAAACTCCTTTTTTTAATGATCAAATCTTCTTGGAAAACAAAAGAAGTATGATAAAGACGAGTACAAATTCCGGTATAAAAAAATCGAATATTCCATCAAATTCACTATTTTTTTATATATTTATATATAAATTTAAAAAGTTTGTTCTTTCAAGGAAAAACCCTTATAAAAAAAAAAAAAATTCATTACCTCGCTAATAAAAAAGTGATCCTTGTTTGATCTTTATTTTTTGAATATCCTCTTTCATTGGATTAGGAATGGGACGCATATATCAAAAGCTCAATGCGAAATTTGAATGAGATAGATTATTTCAAATTAGTAAAATTTGAAATTGAGGTTACACAAAATAGGGCCCGAAAAGGATATACTTTTATTTTAATCTTAAAAAAAAAGTATTCTATACTATTCTATACACAGTAACTATGTTCAATTTATTTTATATTGTACAAATTCCATTTATGTATGTACTCCCGGGAAACATACAATACTCTACTCTATTTCATATTTCACAGATCGGGAGTAATTGAAAAAGCCAGACCCAGTACAGTACGGTATCCCGTGGAATCCTGAATCTGATGCTAATAATATAATAATTGTACTAATCCACATATGCCTCTCTCCCATCAATCGAATCGGTACTAGTCGAAGAAATGGAAATTCCCCCATTTGGTTGATGATAAATGTGAAACGAAAAAGAAAAAAAGAAGAGGGATCGCTGTTGGGAATGAAATTATGTTATTTGGACTTCTTTTCACAAAAAATAGAGAGATGAATTGATATAGTTTTTTATTGGATTTGGATTCGTCGGGACTGACGGGGCTCGAACCCGCAGCTTCCGCCTTGACAGGGCGGTGCTCTGACCAATTGAACTACAATCCCAAGTAAATACCATAATAAAATAAAGTATACATATTTTTATGATTTCATTCTAACCCTTTCAATTTCGATTAGAATTGGCGTGTTGTAACAGAGCTGCGAGTGTGATATATCGATACCCATATGTATATGTACTTTAGTGAGAGCAGCCGGTATTACTAGTAATCCTTTCGTTATTGTCAAATCAATTGGATAATCACTCGTTCAATCAAAAAAGTTTTTTTTTATTTACTCTTTTCCTTAAACTTTACTTTATAGTTACGGATCCTGATATGAATCTAGATCATTAGCAAGATCAGAATTTCTTGTAAAAAGAGAGTAAATAAATAGTGGTATAGATATATCATAAAATGGATTTCTTCCGTATTGGGATTGGGGGATCGGGCATTTCTGGAGAGCAACAAATGGGTTATATTATATCATTTCATGGCGGATCGGCAAATTATTGGGCCGAGCTGGATTTGAACCAGCGTAGACATATTGCCAACGAATTTACAGTCCGTCCCCATTAACCGCTCGGGCATCGACCCAGGAAGAATCAATTCCAGGCTTATTGATAATCCACGATCAACTTCCTTTCGTAGTACCCTACCCCCAGGGGAAGTCGAATCCCCGCTGCCTCCTTGAAAGAGAGATGTCCTGAACCGCTAGACGATGGGGGCAGACTTGCACGACCGCCATCATACTATGTTCATAGTATGAATAGTTTTTTAAAATTGTCAATATAATGGAATGGTATGACTCGATACGAAGGATCTTTCCGTCTTTCACGATTCTTTCTATACAATTTTTTTCGATAAAAGTTTGGTTCAAAGGCCACGCCGAATCTCTTTATCCGAATCTCTTTATCAATGATTCAATGAAATATCTTGGATCTATGTTAAATTAGTGGATACATGTATCACTCAAATGAATTTAGTTATGATGTCAATTAGGATAGTCTTGAAACAATTCATTGTATTGATATTTATCAAATCCAATATCAATAAACCGTTTTATTTTACCTATATTATATACTCTATATTAAATTATATTAAATTATTTAATTTACTTTTACTGGATAAAGAAAATTTTTCATTCCTGAATGAACCCTTATACTTATTATAAGATATATCTATGTACATCTATTATAATAAGTATATATACTAAACTCATAGTGTCTTTATTCAGGAATTGGATCAAACAAGCCCTTTTAACTCAGTGGTAGAGTAACGCCATGGTAAGGCGTAAGTCATCGGTTCAAATCCGATAAGGGGCTTTGATTTTTTCATAAATCATAAAACTCCGGCAGTAGTATTCATATTTGAAGTGCGAATAAAGATATTAAAGATATTGTTGATCTTTGTAATAAAGTAATAAAAAAAAAGTAACAAACCGTATAATTTAATATTTTAATATATAATCAAAATTATAACATTATAATTAATTATAGTATGGTTATAAATTTGCTATTTTAATAAATTAAATATATTATTAAATAAAAAATATATTATTTATTATTAAATAAATAATATAATTATTATATTATAAATATTATATTAAATATTATAATGAATGTAAGGATAAGTCGTCTCGTTAAATCTTCAAATATTACTATTCCTTTCCTATTTTCCATTATTCCAATTAAATCGATTAGAAATCAACAAAATAAAAAGTAAGTGGACCTAACCCATTGCATCATAATTATATCCACTATTCTGATATTAAAATTCGATAGAGATGAAATTGGATCTTTTTTTTCTTTGGACTACGCGGGAATCTGTCGATATATCCGATTTAATCTTCTTGTTCCTAGACGTTCTATAGGAATAAATTAGGAATGAATAAATTACTATTCCCTTCCTTTACCGAGAAACATTTATTCCATGTCACAACATATGAGCCATTTAAAATATCTTTCTTTGATTCCAATTCCAGAACACAAGATCCGTTTTATTAGTTATATCTTATATATCTATTTATATATCTAGCAAATCGCTATTTCATGTACTAAATATTTCCATCCATATTGATACATGCAATATTTTTGTTCCGACAACGTAATGGGGAATGTATGCGAGAAGGGTACTTTCATTTCGAGTCTCATATTATTTAATATTTAATTAACTAATATGTATTTAATTCAATACAATATATTAATTTAATAATAGGAAATTTATTAAAAGAAAAAAAAAGAGTAAAGTAGAAAGTAATAAAATAGTAGAAAGTAATAAAATATACGATACTTAT